TTTCTGGAGAAAGGAAAGGGGCGGGGAAAGGCTAAAGCTCTAAATTCTGCTGCCCAGCCAGGAGTAGCCAAGTCTGTGCTTGTGAACCTTGGACCTATTGACCCGAGGATTCGGTAGTGGATTGGTCTTGATCTTGGGCTGTGTGGGGCCAAAGTAAGTTCTCTTTAATCGATCAAATAAAGTCTTGCAATTTTTGCTTTCTAGTCAAAAAGACTAAGGGAAATGTCTCAGGGCATTGGAATTCTAATGAGAAGCACCAGCTTTGGTTGGATCATATCCTATTTACAGAGGCTTAGTAAGCGGTCTAGCAGGAATAGGTTTGATCTGCTTTGCTGTGCTCAATATTGGAAAGGCTTCTATGTATCCAGACCTATTAGCAGCAGCTAAGAAGAAAGGATGATGCCCTTGTTCAACCGCAGGAGGTAGAAAAGAAAGGGCAAGCAGTAATTCAAAATCCATAAAGAATTACCTATGCTCTTATATAAAGATTAAATCGAAAGGCTTGGTAGGGATTATTTTTTTTTTACCTATACCTATGGGGCTTAAGGGTGCCCGGTGGAATGTACTTCTTTTACTTAGAATGTGGACAAAAGTAAACAAGCCAAGCAAAGTGCTTCACTAGCTTCAGACTGGATGGAATTCAGTCTAATGTCCTGCTTCCTTTTGCCAGAAGGATTATGTGAGTAAAGAAAGTAAAGAACTACTATACTCTCCTTAGGAATTCTTGGTGGGGACAGACTGGGAATTCAAAGCAAATTTATTGGAAGAGCTGGGATCATATGTGCTTATAAAAAGGGAAAGGTTTAATGGGGTTGGTTTATAAATATATCTTATTTCAATCTGGCCTTGTTAGAAAAACAAGGGTGGAGACTGATACAGAACCCTAGCTCACTGGCTGCGCCTTCTTTTAAAGCCTTTCTCTTTCAAAACGAATATTTTATGGATGCTAAGCTGGGGTCTAATCCTTCATACATGTGGCGGAGTATATGGGAAGCCCGAATTTTCCTTCTTTCAGGTGTCCGCTGGAGAGTAGGAAAAGGCAACTAAATCAATGTACGGGATGAGAACTTTACCCTCTTCCTTCAGAGTAAGCAGCCCTGCTAGGTGCAACTGGCCTGGCCTAAAACAAAGGGTAGTTCTATTCTTTATTTTTATAAAGGTTGCTGGAAAGAAAGAATTTATTCTTCGACATATTTTTCTTGATTTTTTTTAAGTGGACATTAGAAGTGGCATGAGTATTTTATGGCAAAATGAGAAGCTTATATTGCAATATAAAAAAAAGGGATTTATTCTCTCAGATCTGCTTATCACTTGGCTATGAGCATCAAGGAAAGATGATGGAGCCTCATCATCAAAAAGTCACATAGAAGCAGGTTTCTGGAAAGAAGTATGGAATCTTAAGGTACCTCCTATGGTGAATTTCTTTATGTGGAAAGATTCTATATATATTCTTCCAGCAAACTTGTGTAGAGTTGTGGATGATCGTTTTTTGAAAGGTGTAATATTGAAGCTTATAAGGTCTGGAACTCCTTGTGGGAGTGCAGTGCTGTTAAGGACGTGTTTGGGGCATGCAAGATAAGATTCAATATTAGGAGTGGAATCTTGTTAAGATGAAATGGTTAGCTGTACTGAATGGAAGCCTTGGTTTTTTAAGTAAACAATAGGGTAAACTAGTCCCTCTGCCATACTCATCACGTGTGCCCTTGAAAAAGATTTTTGAAGTTCCCGTGCTATGGATGTACAACCCTTTTGTCCTCATTGTCTCATAGTTATGAAGCGGGCTACTTACGAACTTGATTCTATGTAATTTTTGGATTCATAAAAAGCAAGTCTAAACAAAAAGAATGTGAGCCCGATCTTTGCTACATGATTCAAAAAATCCCCACCTGTAAAAGACCAATATCACAAGACTTTGTATCAATATTCTAAAAACTCACTCACATCATGCATGTACGAGTCATGATTCAACTTAACCTATAAAGAGCTCAATCTGAATGAATTTGGCCCCTTAACGTATCGGGACTCCTTTTGAAAGCTTAGCACAAGATATATATGTTGAAGCCCATACCCATCCCATAAGGACCAGGGGCTTTGCATTTATTTGAAAGTTCAGCCCTGCCCTATAGTAGAGTATCTTTTCCCTATCTAAGCTATATCAACATAGTCAACTATCAAACTCATCCGCTTGTCAATTCTTGGTGTAATACTCACTCGTAAATGATTGGTGTCAGAATTTTTCACTAATCAGGTGTGATCAGTCTCATCCGTGTAAGAATTAGGAATTCCTCTTCCAACTCGTCCCAGAATGGGCGTTATGGCAAAGAACAAGAAGAATACAAAAGGAGAAATTTGTCCAATAGTAACAAATGGTGCCTCCACAGGTTGACATCCGATCCAACCTAGTAGTAAGCAATCCGCCAAAAGCAACCAAAATATTCCTTGGTGAATCGGGCGAAAACTTGAACTACGTACATACATACTTTTAAAAAAAGGTAAAGCCAACAGACATATAAAAACTGGTGCTATTGCGGCTACACCTCCCGATTTGTCAGGTATACTACGAAGAATGGCATAGATCGGTAGGAAATACCATTCCGGCACAATATGAGGCGGGGTGGGCATCGGATTAGCAGGTATATAATTGTCGGGATGCCCCAAAACATTAGGAGCATAAAAAATCCAAATGGAAAAAAAGATAGCAAAAGCTACCCAACCTACTAAATCCTTTACATAAAAATAAGGGTAAGAAGCAATTTTATCCATCTCTGAATGTACACCCAATGGATTATTGGATCCATATTGATGCAATGCGGCCAGATGAAGAATACTGGCGCCTACTAAAATAAAGGGGAGTAAATGATGAAGACTAAAAAAACGATTTAAGGTGGCATTGTCGACGGAGAACCCACCCCAAAGCCAAGTCACTATGGTATCTCCTACTACAGGTATGGCGCTAGCTAAGCTTGTAATTACTGTAGCTCCCCAAAAGCTCATCTGACCCCAAGGTAGTACATATCCTATAAAAGCTGTAACTATCATTAATAGGAAGATTATAACTCCGAGACACCAAACAAATTCCCTAGGACTGCTATAACTCGCATGATATAGACCACGAAAAATATGAAGGTGAACCACAATGAAAAACATACTTGCCCCATTAGCATGCATATAACGGAGCAACCAGCCCCCTTCAACATCTCTCATAATGTGTTCTACGCTGTTGAAAGCTAGATCCACATGAGGTGTGTAATGCATAGCTAAAAAAACGCCAGTCACTATCTGAATGACTAAACAAATACCAGCTAACGAACCGAAACCCCACCAATAACTAAGATTGCTCGGGGTTGGATAATCTATCAAATGCTGATTAAGTGTGGAGGATATAGGTTGTTTAAGAAGAGAGAGTCGTTGGCTCCTTATAGTCACTTATTAATTTAAATTTTCTATCGTGACAACTCTTGTTCCCCCACCCCCTAGTCGTCCTCCTTTATCAATGCGATTACCCGCCTAAAGAAGGCGCTTTCATCTCCCTGCAAGACCAATTCTGAGCAGATAGTAAAAAACTGGGAGATTCGGATAGCGTTCTGGGGGCCTACTATGTATTAATTTAGAGTAACCTATATTCCACCTCCGAAGGATGGAGGGGGTATACAGCGAAAAAAGCGTCGAAGGGGTCGGGTAACCCTGGGTTACTGAAGAGTCGTCCGACTTCTCGGTGACCGAATCAGAGAGGTTTTTACCGCTTTCTCTTCTCTCCAGCCCTCTCGGACTGATCATCTTGCTGCAACAAAGCAAGCTTAGGAATTAATTTAATGGAAATTGAGGTCTCTGTCCGCTTTCCATATTTTTTTTCCTCCTCGGTGAAAGAGGGCAAAAAAGGTGTGTGTGGGAGAAATAATTCTAAAAGGAGAGAAGATTTCGTCCACCAAGCGGGACAGAGTGCGACCCCTAAGCAATTGGGGGTTCTCGCTCAGGGGGTCCATCTCATCTGAAAACTTTTCCTGTTCCATTAGCATAGCTAAATTTGAATAGAATGAATCAGCCTCAGGAAAAGTAAGCCCCCATGCCTTGATTGAATTTGGCTTCGCTGCGCCCTGAATCAATCAAAAAGCTTATTGATTTGATTCATCCCATTTCATTTGGGCGAGAGGGAGGCTGTGAGTCACCTGGGCTACGCATTTTTCGGTTGGTTGATTCTCGAAATCACCTCTTTAAAAAAAGGCCTTCGGGTCCAGACCCACAAATGAATAGGAAGCGAGGCGAGGGTCTTTCATTAAAGGGGGGTGGGGCTTTGTTCTGGGGGGGCCGCCTTGCGCAGCTTTAGAAAGGAGAGAATGACTTTATTAAATTCTCTCCAACCTTTTCTATCTATCTTTAGAAGTAGGGCGAGAGAAAGTAAATATGTATGATATTTGCGTTGGTTTTTCCAACGAAACTAAGCACTTTTTTATTTCTCATTCGGAAGGCTCAGTCCCACACCCTGACTTCAATGATGGGAACAACCTCCGCACTCCGGCGCTCCAATGAACAACAGTTCTCCGCCTTACTCTATTTATAATAGTGGTCGATCCCTCGGGAGTTACATTCGTAACTTAATGTAATGTTATGTTCACGCGGTGATCTTCTATCTTTCCAAGAGTACTACCCTTTTAGATTAGCAAAAACAAAGAAACTTATAAATAACCAAGGAAGACGCGTAGCGTCACTTTACTTATACTCACGCACAACGGCTTCTTAAATAACTATATGAATAGCGTCTGTAGCGCTAGTCTAAACTAGAAGCCGTTGCTTGTTTTGTTGTTGTTAAGTTAAAATGTCTAGGGAGCATACTTGACAGGAGATAGACACAGGCGGTAGAGAGGTCCCCCACTTCGATTTCCGCCCCGTTAGCATCTACGATCCGAGATAAGGGATTACTCCGTTAGGTCTTTTCGGTCCGGAGCCGGCCGGTAATGGACCTACTTACCTTGCTTGTAGACCTGCTGCGGAGCTAACCCTTGTTCTATTGGTTTGGTGGTGCTACCAAGACGATTTCTTTATGCCCATCAAAGGACCCCGAGATGCTAATCCACGAAAAACGATACGAGAAATTAGAAAGAACTCATATACGGAACGAGGGCGACCCGTGAAAATACATCGGTTTCTTACTCGTGCAAAGGAACTCTTTCTTGGCAACTTGGACAACTTATAACGATGTTTGTCCCGCATATCACTAGGAAGATAGGGATCTTTACAAAAGGCTTTATAAAGCTTTCGTCTCAATTCATATTGAGCCGCGAGCAATCTACGTTTGTGATCTCGTATATTTTGCTTCTCCGACATCTTACTGAGTTTCCCCCTCATCTTTTTGCAAAAAGCCGCTCCACGGTGGTAAAGTCTCATCTTGTGTGTTGGCCGAAGTGACAATAGTCACATTGAACCCTCGAATATGTTCGAAGATCTCGAAATGATCTTCCAGTTCCGGGGAGAATTCGCAAAACTCCGTTTCCATCGAGAATTGAATGGAGTTTTCCCGTATTTCGACCGGAGAATCTAACAGAGACATTACTGTGGAGATTCTGACCAAAAAAGAATACATTCCATGCCCTCGGAGAGTGCTTTGTCGTGCTAGGTCACTGACATATCCTTTTTTTTCTTTATTTGACCTAAAGAATGGATTGGATCGAAACGACTTTCCTGTCGAAGCCCTTTGTGTCTGTATTAATTTCTGACCGCACGGAATCTCTATAGCCAATTTTCCATTTTTTATAGAAGGTGCTGCCTTTGGTACTACTCTTATTTTACACGATCCAGGAACTTCCATAACGTTGGCGTGATTCGGTTTGAGCAACGGATCCTGACGTGATACATCTTCGTAATGAAAATAGAGTGGAAACATGAGTTTGCTTTTCCAGTATCTATAGAATAAGCACTGTGAACTATCTGCTTCAAAAAGATAGTTGGTTGAATGAAACTTCTTCGATCGGAATACAGATTAAGATCGTAAAAACATAAGCTTGTAATATAGCTACACCTAATTACCGGTTAATGCAAGAACTATAAATAAATGGCCAAGATCCCCTATAAAAAGGAAGTCACCCTGACGTATTTATCCGTGTTCCCCATTTTGAAACACCCTCTTTTGCAATGCTTCAAATACGTCCGAGAGGGGTCCGGTTTCTTGGAGGTCTGTCCATATTTTAGAAAGACGCTCCAAGGACTCTTCCCCACTAGCGGTTCTCGGATTATCGAGGGCTCGTGCTCCACGCCCCATCCAATCCCCAGTTGGGTCCCATTGAGCCATTTTTTGGATAATTTTAACCTTGACCTCGAAGAGATCTTGTGCTTCCAGTCGGGTTCTCCCGAGAATCTCCGCAGAGGGGTTCGGGTATTTCTCCAAAAGGCGCCGTTGGATAGCGCTAACGCTATCTCCCCCAATTACCTCCGTATCTGTATAAGGATAGGCTTCGATGGGGAGAGGCTTATTAGATGGCCCAGCCCCCCGCTGTTGTTGAACCGCGTTTGGTTCGGGGGTGGCACTTCCCTCACTACCTGAGGATATATTTAGGTACTGTTGCCAATTACCCGAATCTGACCCAAGACCCACCTATCCTACACATTCGATCAAGGTTGAAAGGTCTTCTTTGACACGCGGACCTAGTTTCCACCAACCCAGATGTACCCGATTAAGTGATGACACTGACGGTACTATCCTTTTTTTTTTCATTTTCTGTCTGGTCTTGTCCTCCTCCTTCCTCCGTTTCTTTAGCTGCAACGGCTGCAGATGCATTATCGAATTAGATATATGACCCTCGTGCCTGGCATTAGGTAGGAATTTGTCTGGTTGCCCCATTAGCGTGGATGCTTCTCCAGGGCCTTTAAAACCCGAAGATAGACGTCGCTCTCTGGATTTTGTAATTCTCCAAGCAGACGTTGGAAGTCTTCCCTGGTGGCACCCACTTCAGCGGTCGTTTCCTTCCCCTCCAAAGCAAGGCGTTGTGCGATATCCTGCCATGTAAAGGGGTCTCTGGACTGGCTTTTAGAGAAGGATTCCATAAGAATTGCGCACTTGTTTCTAAGGTCGCCAATAGTATCAGAGGGGGACTCCTGGGGAAGATCAACGTCTTCTATCCAGTTGGAAATTGTTGGTTCCGGGGGTTAAATAGAATCCCCGCCATCTTGGGTTTGGGGGTTCAAACAAGAAGTAAATTTATCCCAAAATCTACTGGTCCACCCGCGTGAGGGTTCCTCCGCTGCAGGATTGGCAGCAGGTTGCTGCTCCTGCGGATTGCTTGATGAGCTAGCATCAGCCCCAGAAGGAAGCATAAAATGGGGCATTTCCTCGGCACTGAATAGTGCTCGCAATATACATCCTATTGCCAAGGCAAGTCCCCCCGCTAGGCCCAATTTTAAGAAAGCAAAGGATAGGACTCGACCTCCGAAAGCTAACCCCATCTTCCATAAGACTGTCTGAAATTGGTCCACCCAACCCAGGAGCAGACATATGAAATAGCACATCACCAGCAGAGAAATCGAAAAAAAAATAATAAACCAAGCCTAAGTCCAAAGTTAAAAAATTTATTTCTTACACTTCTTAAAAAAAACATGAGTTTGCTTTTCCAGTATCTATAGAATAAGCACTGTGAACTATCTGCTTCAAAAAGATAGTTGGTTGAATGAAACTTCTTCGATCAGAATACGAATGAGATCAAAAAGGCCATCGCAAACAAGGCAATAGCTTCGGTTAGAGCAAAGCCGCATAACCAAATGATTGTTTAGATGGATTTCGCGCCACGGAATGAATCAAAGAAATGAAGACGTTTCCAATACCGACAGAGACTACCCTCATGATTACCAAAGGTTATTTAATAGGTTAATGATAGTCTGATAGGTTGAACTGTGTACATCACGGAGAATAAGATCTTCGAGCATATTGTATATTTTCATGAGATCGATAGGTTCCAAATTACATGGATCTACCACTTTAGTAGAGATAACTTTTTCGACTAAGTCTGGATATGAAAGATTATCGGGCAGACCAAGGTTATGTCTATCTCGAATCTCTTTTACGCTCTTTTCGAGCGCACTATTCAAGAGGTCTTTTGACGATTCAAAATAAGGATTCTTCCGCATTGATGGAGAACAATTGGCCTGGTCTAGTTCTAGTTCATACTCCCCCTGCGCTATTTCACAGAAGGATTTCAGAGTCTTGAGTAGAATTTTGTTTTTTTCCATTTTTATATTATAGTCATGTTGTGCTCCGCTCCCCCCAAACAAAAAGAGAGACTTATTCTTGCTTTCCCAATGAAGGAAGACGGAAATTGCCGGTTGGCTTAGTCCAACCAAAAAAGATATGGGACTTTTGGGACATTGTTTGAGATAAGTAAAGCTTGGACCGACTTAAGTCAAGACTGGCTATCTCTCTCTTTATATACGCAAAAAAAAGGCGAAGAGTGACTACTGATTTCTTCTCGTAGTTCCTCTCTTGTTAGTGTAGTGATACGGATACTCCTCTATGCGAATGTTCTGGCTTTCAAAAGACGAGTAAGAGGCGACCGATCTGTCTATTCTTATTCTACCGGTAAGTGAGATAAGAAGTCTTTCTCGGAATATCCCTTACGCAATAGCAGGGAGGGCTTTGAACGAAATCGAATAGTACTTACACTTGACTTGTGACTTTCCTTCAAGCAGGAATAGGAATGAATCCATAAGCTGCTATCGAACCGTCTCTTGCGAGAAGAAGGGTCTTAAAGAGGGTGGAAAAAGGGCTTGTGCAACCAAGAAAACGAATGCGCGGGAACAAGCTTAGGCGAAGGGAATGCCACTCGATAGGAATCAGAGCAGCTGTCTAATATGTGACTCAGAGACGCGACTCTCCTTTGACGGCCGTTTGAAGACCAACCAGCACAAGAATTGAGTTCTAACGGAAGCGTGAAGACTTGACCAACGAGGTGCAGGATCGATAAGCAGCTCCACCAATTCGCAATTTCACTGAAACTGAGAGAATTTACATCGGAGAACAGGCCAATGGCCCAAAACAAACGAGAAGAAAAGATAGGGGGTGGGGTCTCCCCGGCTCCTCTCTATTAGCGAGAGAAAGAAAAACTCTGACTGGGAGTGATCCCTTCTATATTGATGAAAGAGTCGGGATCAACGTCTTTATGGTTAGTTATCTCTTGAGAATCTTATAAGAAAACAAATGTCCTTCCCTTAAGTGGGGAAAACGAGCGCGACGGCACTCCATTTCAAAGGTGAGAAGCGAAAGGGGTAAGCCCGGACACAGACCTTATAGGGTATTCTACTCAAGGAGTGAAAGCCACTGGATCGAAAGGAGAAGGAGGCGCCTTAAATCGAAAACCGGGGTAGGGGGCAACATCGATTCCTTATTTCCTTTCTCAGTATGTGCGCGATCAAAGCCCTTTGGCAAAGAAAGACTAAGCATAAACGGCATTAGGTTCGGAGCGCAAAGAAGCTCAACCATAGGAAGAAGGGATAAGAGCGGTTAACGCCGATTGACCGAAAGTTGCAGGCGCGGGGACACTCATTAGATTAGTTATGCCATTCTCTATAACAACAGAAACAAAAGAGTGACGAGCTATACTATAAAGGAAAGAGCTATTGACCCGAGCTCCACTCCGGCCGGGAGAAAGCCCTAAATGCGACAGACACTCCCAGCACCTATTAGTCTTAATGATAGGTTTAGTATTCTTATTATATCTTCCCATAACCTAGCCCATTTCAATATAAAGGTCTCATTCAATGCAATTTATAAGCTTTTAGGGAATGCCATTAAGCAAGACTTTTCGCGCTAGGGTAAAGCGCTCTTGATGGACAGAGGTAAAAATCGCTCTTGATGTAAATTTCTCTGTAGTAAAGGAAGTTCCAGGCAGGCACATACGCAAAGGAGATTCAATGAAAGAGCTAGGGTTTGAGTACTCTATAGGAGCTCCTCCTGAAAAAGATTGGCTTTTCCAAAAAATTACATCGTTCAAATTTCATTAATTTATGATGTGATGCCCTT